CATAATTTATATAGGATTCCCAAAATTCTTAATAGAAAATAGACCGCGGAGAGTCGAAGAATTGCAGATGAATGTACAAAAAGAACTTCATTGTGCGAACCGAAAACTAAACATTGCTATTACACGAATTGCAAATCCTTATGGACACCCTAATATTCTTGCAGAATTTATAGCTGGCCAATTAAAGAATAGAGTTTCTTTTCGCAAAGCAATGAAAAAAGCTATTGAATTAACCGAGCTGGCGAATACAAAAGGAATTCAAGTACAAATTGCGGGACGTATCGACGGAAAAGAAATTGCACGCGTCGAATGGATCAGAGAAGGTAGGGTTCCTCTACAAACCATTGGAGCTAAAATTGATTATTGTTCCTATACAGTTCGAACTATATACGGGGTATTAGGAATCAAAATTTGGATATTTGTAGACGAAGAATAATAAGACTTTACGTGTTTTTACATTATACCAAGTAATGGACAAAAAAAGAAAAACCCTTTTATTCTTTTTATGTTCAAGCAAAACAAAAAAAAGAGCAATTCTGCAATTCTAGAGGGTTCAATAAAAATTCGATTGATCATTTTATATAATTGCTATGCTTAGTGTGTGACTCGTTGGTTTTTTTAGGGCTAGGATTCAAAAAACGGACCAGGGCCCAGAGTATGAACTAATAACTATAGCACTAATAACCAACTCATTGCTTCGCATTATCTGGATCCAAAGAACCAGTCAAGATAAAGATATAATATATTGGACATATCGTTGTAGCAACTGAAATCTTTTTTTGCATAAAGATAAAAAAACCAATCGGATTATGAGTTGTGAAGTTCTAAGTCGGAAAGCAAAATAGAAAAAAAGTATGCGGATAAGTGGAAGGATGAGAGAAAGAGAGAACGGAAATATCAATGATATATGATTCCAATATGTAAGGTCGATGAGTCATCTCATAAAACGCAGTGTAATAAAGCATAAATTCAATAATGATTCATGCATAATTAGATGAATCCGCTTATAGAACAAAAAAATCAAGAGCCTCGAGCCAATAAAGACTGAGAAAATTGACTTAAGAAAAAAGGACTCCGCCGGAAAATTCAGACCTAACCATTAATCGAGAAGCAATGGGAACGATATAACCCGTGAATGCAGAAGATTCTATTGAAAATGAATCTTAATGATTCATTGGGTGGGATGGCGAAACAAACCAGGGACCTCCTCTTTTATTCTTTTATTTTGAGAGGTCATGAACGAACCCTATAACTAAAATAGATATGGAAAGAGTAAATATTCGCCCGCGAAAGTTTTTTTTTTATTAGATTGATACATTTTTGTCGATCCCATATGATAAAAGGAAAAACAAAAGAAAGATGTTTTTATAACGATAACGTTATAAAAAAAGACATTGACATTATCTAGAAATAGAATACATGTTTAATTAAATAATATCTAAACACGCTAGACAAATTTCGAATAGATTAACGAATTGATTAATTAGATGCAATTTCAAAGAATCCTATGATTCAGCATATTATTCATTAAACACATGTATATCTTCATAAAATCCGTTTTAGTCGTTTCATTCGCGAGGAGCTGGATGAGAAGAAACTCTCATGTCCAGTTCTGTAGTAGAGATGGAATTGAAAAAGAACCATCAACTATAACCCCAAAAGAACAAGATTCCGTAAACAACATAGAGGAAGAATGAAAGGAATATCTTATCGAGGTAATCATATTTGTTTCGGTAGATATGCTCTTCAAGCACTTGAACCTGCTTGGATTACAGCTAGACAAATCGAAGCAGGGCGCCGAGCAATGACACGAAATGTACGCCGTGGCGGAAAAATATGGGTACGTATATTTCCAGACAAACCAGTTACAGTAAGACCCACGGAAACCCGTATGGGTTCAGGGAAAGGATCCCCAGAATATTGGGTAGCTGTTGTTAAACCGGGTAGAATACTTTATGAAATGGGTGGAGTAGCCGAAAATATAGCTCGAAAGGCTATTTCAATAGCGGCGTCCAAAATGCCTATAAGAACTCAATTCATTATTTCTGGATAGAAATGTAGAACCAAAGGAAAGAAGTCTTGTGTATAAAAAAACAATTGCAGGGTTTTCTTTCTTTTTTTTTTTTTTTACTTCGTCCTTTGCTTTATTTTACATTAAAAAAACGGATAAAAAAAAAATGATATGATTCAACCTCAAACCCATTTGAATGTAGCAGACAATAGCGGGGCACGAGAATTGATGTGTATTCGAATAATAGGAGCTAGTAATCGCCGATATGCTCATATTGGTGATGTTATTGTTGCTGTGATAAAAGAAGCAGTACCAAATACGCCTCTAGAAAGATCAGAAGTGATCAGAGCTGTAATTGTACGTACTTGTAAAGAACTCAAACGCGATAACGGTATAATAATACGATATGATGACAATGCTGCAGTTGTCATTGATCAAGAAGGAAATCCAAAAGGAACCCGCGTTTTTGGCGCGATCGCCCGGGAATTGAGACAGTTAAATTTTACTAAAATAGTTTCATTAGCACCTGAGGTATTATAATATGAGACCGTGAGATAGTGATAGTATTTAAATAAAATAGATAAATTAGTAGATTATGTCTCACGCATATACTTTTAAGAATTTTCTTTAATAATTTTTATAAAAAAAGAACATGCTGATTATATCAAAATTCGGAAGCAACAATAATTTTAGTTTATCATGGGTAAGGACACTATTGCTGACATAATAACTTCTATACGAAATGCTGACATGGATCGAAAGGGAACGGTTCGAATAGCATCTACTAACATGACCCAAAACATTGTTAAAATACTTTTACAAGAGGGTTTTCTCGAAAACGTAAGGAAACTTGTAGAAAATAACAAATATTTTTTGGTTTTAACCCTACGACATAGAAGGAATAGGAAAGGACCATATAGAACTCTTTTAAATTTAAAACGAATAAGTCGACCTGGTCTCCGAATCTATTCTAACTATCAACGAATTCCTAGAATTTTAGACGGGATGGGGATTGTAATTCTCTCTACTTCTCGGGGTATAATGACAGACCGTGCAGCTCGGATAGAAGGAATCGGCGGAGAAATTTTGTGCTATATATGGTAAATTTTCTGCTATCCGAATTGTATCTGTAACTTCCTGTTTGTGAAAAAAACGAATAAAAAAGCCAAGTTGTCTAATATCACGCCTTCCTACATTAGTTCATACTTCAAGGAGGGTTTGTCTGGAATAAAAGAAGAAAAATGGATTCATGAGGGTTTAATTACTGAATCACTTCACAATGGTATGTTCGGGGTTCGTTTAAATAATGAAGTCAGATTCTAAGTTCTGTTTCAGAAAGGATCCGACACTCTTTTATACATATACTACCAGGAGATAGAATCAAAGTTTAAGTAAGTCGTTATGATTCAAACGGGGGGGGGTGGGGCGCAGAATTTATAGACCCCACAACAAAGATTCGAATGGTTCGGTGGTTTTTCAAGATTCCTTTCATGAGGATCCAATTCACGGTTCAAAAATTTCAAGAAACTTATTTTCTTCCAATCAGTAAAGTAGATTCGAAATTCAGTTAAGGAATAACAATTATGAAAATAAGAGCCTCCGTTCGTAAAATTTGTGAAAAATGCCGACTGATCCGTAGAAGGGGACGCATTATAGTAATTTGTTCCAACCCGAGACATAAACAAAGACAAGGATAATCTTTCGAAAAGGGACTCTCTAAAGGAACCGATGAACAAATCAAAATAAAAGATCTGTTTTGACATGAAATGGATATATCCATATATCTCTGACTTATATTTCGGAAATGATAAAATATGGCAAAATCTATACCAAGAAGCGGTTCACGTAGGACTGGACGTGTGGGTTCACGTAAAAGTGCACGGCGAATACCAAAGGGCGTTATTCATGTTCAAGCAAGTTTCAACAACACCATTGTGACAGTTACAGATGTACGGGGTCGGGTTATTTCTTGGTCCTCCGCCGGTACTTGTGGATTCAGGGGTACAAGAAGAGGGACACCTTTTGCTGCTCAAACCGCAGCAGGAAATGCTATTCGAGCAGTAACAGATCAAGGTATGCAACGAGCAGAAGTCATGATAAAAGGTCCGGGTCTCGGAAGAGATGCAGCATTACGCGCTATTCGTCGAAGTGGTATACTTTTAAGTTTCGTAAGGGATGTAACCCCTATGCCACATAATGGCTGCAGACCCCCTAAAAAAAGGCGAGTGTAGAAATAAACATTGAAGAGATTTCAAGAGAAATAAATGACTCAAAAATCTGACAAATAATATTACTATGGTTCGAGAGAAATTAAAAGTATCTACTCGGACACTACAGTGGAAATGTGTTGAATCAAGAGCAGACAGTAAGCGTCTTTATTATGGACGCTTTATTCTGTCTCCACTTATGAAAGGTCAAGCCGACACAATAGGCATTGCGATGCGAAGAGCTTTGCTTGGAGAAATCGAAGGAACATGTATTACACGCGCAAAATCTGAGAAAATCCCGCATGAATATTCTACCATAGTAGGTATTCAAGAATCGGTACATGAAATTTTAATGAATTTGAAAGAAATTGTATTGAGAAGTAATCTATATGGAACTCGTGACGCGCTTATTTGTGTCAAAGGTCCTGGATATGTAACTGCTCAAGACATCCTCTTACCACCTTCTGTGGAAATCGTTGATAATACGCAGCATATAGCTAACCTAACGGAACCAACTGATTTTTGTATTGGATTACAGATTGAAAGGAATCGAGGATATAATATAAAAACACCAAATAACTTTCAAGACGGAAGTTATCCTATAGATGCTATATTCATGCCTGTTCGAAACGCGAATCATAGTATTCATTCTTATGGAAATGGAAATGAAAAACAAGAGATCCTTTTTCTAGAAATATGGACAAATGGAGGTTTAACTCCTAAAGAAGCACTTCATGAAGCCTCCCGGAATTTGATTGATTTATTTATTCCCTTTCTCCAGT